AATTGGGAGTGGGTCAAAGATATTCCCTGAGAAGGGGGATAAGGCAGACATTCCCAGAATGGGATGAATATGCGTGCGATGTTCAGATGCACCACAGAGCGTGGCCCCTATTTGTCTTTACCTTACGAAACAAGATAAAAATCCAATCGTGGTTGGAGATCACTCGAGGGAACAGATCCTTAATTCACTGAAAGTTATATAAGGGTAGTTAACCGTCCCGCTATTCCTGATAAGGAATAGGATAAGGACTTTAGGAACCAACATAGCTTCATTGAGATGAAGAACATTGCCAGAACGAGATGATAAAGAGATCGTACCAATGTCTGAAATAAAGAGTGGGGTGTGGTTACCGGTGAAGACGAGACTTTTGCCTTGATACGGCGAGGATGAGACAAATGCAGCCGTCGTTGAAAGCAGAGGAGGAGTTAACAGGACGGGGAGACTGCTTCAAGCCATACAAGGACTTCTTCACTAGTAGTCAAAGGGGAAGTCTGCTTTGCTGCATCTTCTATAATTCCGGTACATCAAGAACAAAGCGTGGAAATACTGTCCGTCTAATAACTAATAAGTAGTATTCCCTCCCTAAAGCGAAGCTCAGCTCGGCGATAAAGAAAATGACTCTTTCTTCAGAAATCGTATCCGTAGCTCAGTCGCTAGTACGGAGACTGCACCGCAAGGGCAGAGAAGTAGTTTACTTGTGAAAACTTCACTCGTCTTACCCTTTAAAACTGAACTATAGACTGCTTTCTTAGCCAATAACTCTATCTCTGAGAAGTAGTGCTATGAGGAGGCTCTTTGCTTCTTTCGTCCCATCGAGTAAATACCCGGCTAGCTCCTCAAACTCTTCAAAAGAAGCCTTCCTTGACTACTTACTTGTCTTTCTTCTCCTAGTTCGGATGGAAACCCTGATGAGACAATAGAAGAAAGCACTACTTCCAAGAAGTCTAGCAAGAAGTTCCTTGCCTTACTAAGCTTTCAGTAAAGTAATTCCTTGTTACCGCTCCGTGGGTGACATAGGAGTGATTGAAGCGATTGGGACAAGAGAGAGCAGAGTGATTTTGCCTGCTAACTCTTAGCAATACTTCACTGTCATATTTCGCTTTAGGAAAGCATAGATTAGGGAAGTCTGGTTTGCGAGCTGTATTTGCCTCTCTCTGCTTTTGCCTCTCTGCGCTGCTGCTTTGCTTTGTAGGCTTTAGAGAAAAAGTCCCTGCCGGTAGATTGAATACCAGGCTGTCTTGATGGCAGCGAATACCGGCGACTTATTAGCATTAAAGGGATTTCCCTAAAATCATGCTTTACCTAAGGATTTCCACAGTTCGATACCTTTTCTTGAGGCCAGTTATTTGGTTCCCATAGGTAGATTGGTCCCTGCCCGGTCTGCTTCACTCGGAGATAGAGCTATTATTAGGCATAGACAAAGACGGCATATTCGGTGCAAAAGTCACATTGATTTCGTGCACTAAAGAGGCGGCTACTATAAAAAAAGGCCTACGAAACTTAGAACAGGCCTGCCCTTAGCAAGGTTTTGATTCTGGGATCGGATTGGCGCAAAGCTTATTTATTATGTTATGTGCCCAAACTCAAAATGAGAGTGAAGGGAACCTATCTATGGTGCCCGAACGTTCTAACAAGTTAGGAAGTAGCCTCTCCTTGCTTAGCTTAGTTTTCCCATATCCCGGCTATCAACCGATTCAATCCCCGGAAACTAAACTCTCTCAACGTGCTAGATCTTAAGATTCAACTAGAAAGTATATGTATTTTCTTTATATCTCTCTCTTATTATCTAATCGATTCAACATCCTAATCTCAGAGCCCCTAATCAATAAGGGCCGTAAGGTAAGGCAATTCGAATCAAGATCAAGTGAGCGGAAGAGTCTCGTACAAGACTGGACTTTCTATTCGTGAGATATGTCTTCAGTTAAAGATCTGCTGGAATAGTTTCCGGACGCCTTCCTCGCCTTACCAACTCGATTAATAGGGCTTCGCCTCCTTGGACTTTTGGTCGAGTGGGCTCTCACCTCCTTTCGGACCCTCGAAAGCCGGCCCGCAGAGTGAACTATCTAAAAGCCCTCTTCCAGTCGTAATAGCTCTTCTGTCTTCCCAGTAGGGATTTTCTTCTAAGGTAGGAGTTCTTTTACGGGCGAAGGATATTCTCTTACCTTTCCTTTAGCAAGATCGATCCCTCGCGCCCCTAGTCGTGTACCGATATGAATGCCTCTATTCCTACCTATAACGCTAAAATCCTGGCGTAGATCTTCAATAGAGGACAGGAAAGGAAGTAGTTCTTACTGATTCGATTAAGGTTGGCTCAAGCTGCGGATTAGGTGAATACACTCTTGCTTGAAGCCCCTATTGAGTAAGGGTTCGTGAGTCTAGTTCTGTTGAGTAGTTCAGGAAGTCCTTTCGTAGGCCGATCTTCTTACAAGTGATGAACCTTCCACCGATTTCTCATATGTTATTTATAGTGAATTTCCCGTGTAAGATGTTCGTCTGGCCTCCCGCCTGCGCCTCTTCTCTATAGAAGAAGGCTTAGAAAGTCCGCTCTCGTTCTCTCTGTTTTTTCTGTCGCTCTTTGGGAGGCAGTCCCCCCAGCTTGTCTGGTTTACCGGTCCCAGGTCACTATTCAAAGATCTAGTATCAGACGATTATTAAGATTCTTATATTCACATTCATTTTACGTTAAAAAACGTCTACCCAGGAACTCTGAATCAGACGATTCTATGAATACGATTCTATTATGAATTTTAGGTTCAAAAGAGTCTGATATGTATGATAAAAGAAGGGGTGTTATCTCATGCTACAAGAAAAGGGTAGCTTCCCCGCCTCGTAAGTAGCAAGTATATTGGATGTACGCTCGTAGGGCTCTTACGAGCGCCTTGTATTTTGCTTTATTGGGGTCTCCCCGTAGGTAAAGTACTACAAATAAGGTATTGTTAGAAAGTAAGGGTTGTAAAAGATATTGGATAAAAGGTAGTAAAAGAGGTCTAGGCACAAACTACCTAACTACACGAGTCTCCTGGCTGCCGTACTGGAATAATATATATATAGTATATAGAGACTCTCTCCAACGGCTGCCTTCTTGTGGAGCCAGTGCTAATAAAGGCGTGGGTTGGAAAGGATAGAACCTTTCTTGTACTGCTGATCCCAGGTGCCCAAAGCCGACGGTTTCTTAAAGTCAAGTATATGGTTGGATACCCTTCCGGGTACTCTCTGACTAAAATCTTTATTCTATGGATAATCAAACCTAGGGTAACCTTATCTTGTTGTTAGGGCAGTAGTCGCTGAGCTGCGATCTCCGAGCTCCGGTACGAGCAAGGGGTGAGCTGTTGTTAATAAAGAATAAATAGGCGTGGTTGGTGGCTTTGTTATGCTATACCTGGCTGCACCTTCTTTTTAGTGAAAGGTGAGAAAAGGGGCTGACACCCCCAAGTCAAGTATCTGTTAGGGCCCCCCTACGGGTACGGTTAGCTCCCTCTAAAAGAAGGGTGATTTTCTGGATAATCCCTAGGGCGCCTTTCTCCTGCAGGCATCCCAAAGTCGGGGGCCTTTTTGTTTTTGTTAGGATGGACCTAGGATCGCCTTTCCTGTACTGGAAGTTGAGCAAAGGGGCCCATCCCTTCTATGGGATTGGCCAGGGATTACCTTATCGTTTAAATATCCTACGGTTCTTTTCTCATATGACTGAGCTAGGTCTTCTCGCCGAGAACTTCCTTGCCCTAAGGGATCTAATTTGTTCATGCCAATAAGCTGGATACCTTCGAGTCCCTGGTAGCTCAAGTAGCTCAATAAGGGTGGATGCTTTTCCTGAGTGAGCTTCTTTCTTCAATTCAATGAGCGATGGGTGATCTCCTCGTTCTTCCTCTGGATTGTCTCCCCAATGGGGACATGGGAACTACAGACCGGGCCTTTCCTGAGAGTGTGCCTATCTAGGTTCCTCGAATCCCATTCACTCCGACGGCATTCAAGGGCCATTCAACGAGGTAACCAAGCCCGGCTATCCCTCTATTGAGGAAACCCCTCCAGTTGTTAGTATGAGTCGGCACTATCATGGAGACTGTTGCTATTGAATCTGCATGATCTGAACTGTACTTTAAAATAGAGTGATTTTTCTTCCCCTGGCTAAAGGCATAAATAGAGTGAGCCCTCGGGTGATCGGTTCTGGTTCTTCCTCTGGATTGCCTACCAAATGAAATGGAGACCGAGGAACTAAAGTAAAGACCAGGCAGCCCCTTCAACAGGAGAGTGTGGAACCTCAGGTTAGGAGGTCTACTAGAGAGCACAGGGCCTCATCTAGATATCCGACTTCAGAGTCTCTTTTGCTTACTGATGAGGGGGAGCCAGAGAGCTTTCAAGAAGCTCAATCTCATAATGACAGGGTCAGCTGGATGAAAGCAATGCAAGAAGAGATGAATTCTCTCCAGAAAAATGACACTTATGAGTTGGGGGAACTTCCCAAGGGCGGGAAAGCTTTGAAGAACAAATGGGTATTTAAACTGAAGAAAGATGGCAATGAGAAGCTAGTCAAATACAAAGCCCGGTTAGTGGTAAAAGGCTTTGGTCAGAAGAAAGGCATAGACTTTGATGAGATTGTCTCTCCAGTGGTGAAGATGAGTTCTATTAGAGTTGCCTTGGCTTTGACAGCTACCTTGGACCTTGAGCTAGAGCAGTTGGATGTTAAAACTTCATTTCTTCATGGTGACTTAAAGGAAGAGATCTACATGGCACAACCAGAGGGGTTTGAGGGAAAAGAGCACTTGGTTTGCAAACTGAAGAAGAGTCTCTACGGGCTAAAGCAAGCCCCGAGACAATGATACAAGAAGTTTGATTCATTTATGGTGAGTCACGGGTACAAGAGAACAGAAGCAGATCATTGTGTTTACTTCAGGAGGTTCAGTGATGGGAACTTCATAGTCCTTTTGCTCTATGTGGATGATATGCTCATTTTAGGTCAGGATGCCAAGGAAGCTCAAAGAAGCTTTGTTCAAGTCCTTTGACATGAAGGACTTAGGGTCAGCGCGACAGATTTTGGGTATGCAAATCCGTCGTGACAGGAAGGCAAGGAAGGCAACTGGCACACAAGCATAGGATGGCTGTAGTCTTTCCATATAGAGTACTCGTTTAGGAACAGGAATAAGCAACCGCTTCCGCTACACAAGCCAGCAAGCAGGTAATATAGAAAAGAAAGCCAGCCCTAAGGAAGGAATCAAAAAGCAAGTCAACGCAACGGAAATAGGAAAGAAAACAAGCACGGGTAAGGGAACTCAAAATAAATAGAGGCTATTCCTCTCCTTACCTTATTCGATTAGGCCGAACCTTCTTCGAAACCTCAGGAAATTCGCCTTGCCTAGTAAGGGCTTTGAAAGCAGCTTCGAAAACGGGTGTCAAACCTCCAGTGAACCGCTTTCCTCCTCTGGACTGACTTCGTTCCCTATCTCCCTGAAGTCCTGAAGTTCACTCCTCTAGTCGTCCTCGCTCCGATCACCGCAACTAAGAAAGACAAAGCTTGACTTAGTAGGGGAGAAGGAAGAAAAGAAGAGGAGAGGACTTTTCTCCCTCTCGTTCTGCAGGAAAGAGAATTCGGGCTATGGGATCAATGGAAAAATGCAATATCGTCAGTGCAATCAGAGTAAGATACATAAGAGTTCTCAGGTCATCCGTCTGCAGGCGTCACATCGCTTCTCCATCAATGTGCTCTGTTTATACATGGTTCGGAATAGTTGGTTTGTTGCAATTCGTAACTTAGGGACCATCACTCTACACCTTGATTGCTTCAGTTCTAGTTAACTTCGAGTGAGCACCATTGGCGTTTGCGGTTAGACTTTAGCCGAATGGGCCACTTGCTGCTAGCTATCGGGTGACCATATGACGTTGACCTAGAGCTATACCAAACGAGGGGGAGAGCTTTGATTCTCGGGGCTAGTGATCGGTAGTTTCAGAATGAACGGTAGGATTCATAGGCAAAATGAGGGGGCTACCTCTATTATGCATGAGGGCTAACTGAAGATGCACATAAAGTCGTGATTGGCAACCTCGCAGCACAAACTAAATCAAAAACTAAAGTGAAATCAGCGAAATCGGCATAGGATGATACATCGGAAACGAGTGTTGAGTCGGACTAGGATTCTCTCATTCCTCCCTGGCTGGTGGGAACTGTTGGACCATTGGCTTCTTAGTCGGCTTGTTCAGATGGGTATTATGAAAAACCAACAGAGTGAAGGTGTTACTACGGCAATCGAAAGTCGGTTAGCACATCAATAAATGCACCACTAATCTCCACCATTGAAAGACCAAGGAATGCCAATCAAGAAAGGTATAAGGTCCCCCTTGTATAGTTAAGGCCAAGCCAATCAAAGGGTTACGGTATAAGCCAAGCAAGAAAACGGTTGGCAGTTAACGGATATGGGCTTCGGTAAGCACTCCTGGTAGGCGTCAATCCAATCAGTGCAATAGGTGCTGAGGTTAAGCAAGAATAAGGGATGAGCCTTTCAAGCAGCTAAGGCTAGCAATTGGTCTACGAATACAGTCTTTAAATAAATCTCTTGCCCTTAAGCACATCTCCTGCCCCTAATGATAGTACTTGTGTAATAGGCGCATATAGGGATTGAAGTTGCGGGGTGAGGGGGGAACATACGATGCGTATAACGTGCTCATACTGCCAGGTTAGGAGCTGTCCCCTGAAATAGCTAGGCGAGTCCCTTAATGGAGTATAGTAGCGTGGAGTACGGGACAAGAGTATGCCATATAGTAATAGTAAAAAAAAGCATTTTGAAGTAAAGCGTTCCTGTCTACGGCAATCCCTTAATCGATTTCTTTGTGAAATCTCTTTCCCTGCATCCCTTCAAGTGGCCGGCCCCACCTTAGAGTGGTGGTTGGGTCGAGGTGCTCCACTTAACCCCATCTTCGGGCTTCTATTATTCACTTCTTACGTGAAGAAATGCGTCCAAAGGAGCTCAGGTTGATACCGGATGACCTCTTTGCCACCGAGAAGGTCAAGGACTTTCTCGAGTGGTCAATCTTACGGTCGTGGATGAAGGAGTGGCTAGCGTACTCTCACTGGTACTACGGTACTGGTATGCAACCGGATGTCCATATAAGTAGCTTCTTTGACACGGCTGTGCTTATGCGATCCTGGAGGATCGAGCGGAAGGATGAAAATCTAACTCGCTTCGGTCTTCTGTGGAGAGTTTATGACCTTGTCGCGGTCAAAGGAGTTTCTTTCCGGATTCCGGAAGGGCACCTGGTCTTGAGTAATGGACCATGGCTACTTGGAGGAATCTCCGGTCAGTCTTTTATGATACAGTCCCGAGGTACTACCCAGCCTCGGGCTGGTAAAGGTGTCGTGGCTCCGGGGGGCACTTTGTGGCCTCCCTTGCCTGACCCTGTAACAAAGGTCATCAGATATAGAGGACTTCCCTCTCTTCTCGAGACCTAGGAATCGGAGCTAAGCTTGGATCAGAGGGGGGCGGACTATTTTTATGTTAAAAGAAATTACTTGTATTTATATCTTGAAGAATGGGCCGGTACTCCTACCTGTAGGAAAAAGAGCAAACCTTTATGCCATAGCCATACTACTCCTATCGCGCTGAATCTACCGATAGGATTAGACTAATACAAGAGGGCATAGAGGCACACCCAGCTGAGATAAAAGGGAGCAACGGAGCTCAATCTAGCCAAGGAAAAGAAGCGACTCCACTATAGAAGGAAAGACCGGAATATTATGTGCAAAAAAGGAACTTCTACTTTATTTGTTGCAAAAGGGCCGCTCCTCTAAGAGCTGTCCTACTAGCAACTGGCGGGAGGTACCCAGGTTTTGATTTCCCTACTTCATAATAGATAGGCAGACGCGAAGCGAAGGAAGAGGAAAAGGGCAGGCATAAGCAGGCCACCACTGATTGCCTATATTAGATAGGAGATAGGATAGCGGACCCTTTCTCTTACAAAAATAAATAACAAGAATCTTGGTCGAAAAATGGGACGCTACTCCGATAGCTTCCTACTCGCAGCTAGGAGAGGAATGAAAACTACAAGCTAACGAGCTCAGAGGAAAGAGGCAGCAGGTTTGAGTCCTCTATTGTTGAAAGAATGAAAGAATGGGGAGCTAAGCTTGGATCAGAAGGAAGCGGGCTATTCGAATACAATATTGAGATTTCTCTTTTTCTGACATAATGGGCCGGTACCCTTTATATTGACCTCCGGCCTCGGAGAAAGAGCCATTAACGGACCGAATACGGACCTTTATGTGCGTCACATTGATTTCGTGCACTAACTAAGCCGCTACTCCTGCCTTGGGACCTGTATCCAGGGAAGGCAAGGTTTATCTTACTCCCAGACAGGAGAGGGAAGAACCCTGACTTTGAGCCTGGCCCAGCCCTTCAATCAACTTGAAGGACTTCGTAAACCCCTCTTCTTTCATTCATTTCTTTATCATATCCGGTGAATGAAGACTATTCTAGCAGATGAATTTTCTTTATATAATGAAATAGGGAGGGGTATTTTGCCTATTTCGTGACACAAGGCCCCAGCCACCTACCCACTCCTTCTAGTTGCTGTCGTGCTGCGCGCTTTGTGTGTCAGCATAACAACCACGTTCTTTATCATTTGATTTTCTTCACTGCAAGATGAAAGCAGTATCATGTACAATCCTCTCTTTTTTTGTTTAGGTAGTCAAGCCCTAACCCTGTGAGGGAGTCAATGTCAATAGACTGTTTGCGACGTGAATCGAGGACAGGAAGACAACCGAACGGAGGAGGTTTTTTATATGGTAGGTAAATCCATACCAATGGTAGAGAAGCTAAAACCGGGAGAGATGAGTGAGAAGGAGAAAGGTCTTGTCTTCTAGGGTCTATCTATACAAGGGATATCATCGCATCCGCGAGTCAATTCCCGTATCCACATCTTCCTGTAGCTAGCTCTTTGAAAGACTGAATCGGACACCTATTTTATCGCCTCACCTTCACTACAGGATTATTTCTTTCGTACCTTTCGGGCAGGTTAACCTTGACGGAGATCGCTTCCTCCCTGTAAGCTCAAGCAGGAGCTCGTTCACTTCTCCTCGCCAGCTATCGCCTTTTTTTTTCTCGACCCCCATGAAACATTAAGTCGTGGAGTGCATAAGCCCATAAGCTACAGGGGCGAGCCTTAAGCTGAAGGGGGCGAATGGACTTTCGGTCAATGATCGAGTCTGTAAATAGGTCCAGCGAATTTGGTCCCACTCGGGATCAGGGATACTTCTAGCAATCAATAGATCGAAGGGGAACCGGCCGAAAATCTCAGTTGATCGGAAGCTCGCTCGGTCCAACCGAGAAAGTCGCTATTTATGGTCCCTGGGGCATCCTTCGGAGCGGGTGGGACAATGGAGATAGAATAGCTGTAGGTTAGGACACCCTATCCCTGAGGACAAAGAAGGACATGAGTTGTGCGTTGTATGCCCGCCTCCTCAATGACTCTACAGACACAACCCCCACTGACGTTAAGGGGCTTCTTCAGATCCTTCTCCCTCCTTCTTTAGTTACATACACCGTCGGTTCCTTCCCGCTTGCTTCAAGTTTGAATGCCCAAGGTTTAGAATCCATGTACAGTCCCAGTCACGAAGAAGCAGTCCCGTCCTCTCTTAATTAGATATCTCTATCTGTCTCGCCTTACCTTACTCTTGCAATTTCGTGTCCATGTCTGCTTTCTTGTTCTCAGATGCTACATAACGGCTCTTTAACGCATCCCCTATACGCTGCGGAATAACCCTCTTAGTACGAATCCCCTGCTAGTATGCCTCCCTTTCGTACCGATCGTCACTGTCTTTCCTTGATGACTCGGATCAATGAGACAAGGAGTTACTCAGAGCTGTAGTTAGGGCCTTTGCCAAAGGAATGGGACCCCTTCTAAGCGAGTCAATCCCAGTAGAGAGAGGAGGATCCGCCCTAAGGGTTAAATATCCTTTAATGGGATTGGATTGGCTGCTTCCAGCTAGAAGCACATCAGGAGGGCATCGAAAGTTTATCAAGCACTGCACCGGATTTTCCTTAATCCGAGTAGGCTGCACATGAATAGGCTCTTAGATGCGGCATTATCGCCATTGATGGAGAATAAGCGCTCTTGGAAGATATATAAACCATGAAAGGAGGGGAATACTACATATAAGATATAGTTAATGTACGAGCAGGAGAGAGTCAAAAGGCAGAAGAGGAATCGGTTGTGCTAGAATTAGATCTAACCGTATCCGGTCTTTCGAAAGAGAGTAAGCTCTTTTGTGAGAGTTCGGAAGAAAGATTTGCTAACTGTGAAATCATCTGCCCTGCTGTAAGAAGGGTAACTGCTTTCGTAGCAGCAGTAGCCGGTGTAAGCAATTGAATCATCATAAGAGTGAAGTTAGCAGGGCTGTCATCCCTTCCCTTGGATGGCCTAGCTGTTGGAAAAAGAAGAGCTGTGAACGTAGGAACTGTTGGCAATAACCGTTGGTAGAGTTCTTGTTTCCGGTGTAGATGTTATCAACTCGGTAAGGCGAAGAACAACCAAAATTCCCGATAAAATGAAAGATTTCGATTTCTTAATGAAATCGGATTGATGGACAGAGAATGGCATTTTTGCCATAGAAGAAGCTCCTGGTGGTTCAGTCAGGTAATCAGTAACCGTTGCTACCCTTGCTCGAGTTTGGGTAATTGTGAAATCATCCACTGCTCTCGTAACCCTTGCTTGGCTCTCTCCTGTTGATTATGCCTAATCTGATGGAGGAAGAACCGCGCTTAGAAATGTGAACGTAACCTTCGCTATTTCATCTCCGGCTATTGAGCCAAGTGGAAGAACTGATTGCACAATTGAAAGAATAGGCTCTGGTACTAATGACTTAACTGTTGATGGAAGGAACTGAACTTCAAGCTGGGGGGAACTGATTGACCATTAGTAAGGGCAGGAGTAGGCGGGATAACGGCTGTTGTTGTCGGAATAACTGCTGTTTAGCGGGATAAACAAAGCAAAGCCCCACCGATTCCCTTTCCTGACGCAGTCAATTGCACATAAATAGGATAGGAAGAGAAAGATCTGGGCGCTACGAGCAGGCATGCCATGCATAGTAAACTAAGAGAATAGGACGCATAACAAGAAGTGAGGGAAGCTAGAGCAAGCTTAAGCACAGAAGGAGCTGTCCTGGTCCTGTTAGTACAAATAGGCTGTTTGTGCCTTTTTCCTGTGAGGGATATTTTGTTTAACAGGTTTGATTTCGAGATGGGAATCATAGTAAGGCAAGGAAGGTTCTTTATCATTTAGTCTTCTTGGCGAGAGGGATTTCTTGCTAACGGTTTTATCCCGAAATGCCCGGATTGCACTAGTCTCAGGGACATGCCCAGAAAAGGCTGTTTTCGCACATTAATCACTAGTAGAAGAGGATGGCATTGAATCTGCTGTTCGAGAATCCGCAGCACATGAATATGAGTAAAAGGAACTGATTGACCAAGGTCTTATAGAAGGAGCTGCTTGAGATGGAAGTCCGCTAGTAAGAGGATTAGCTTCTAGAGTTGTGATTGCGCTTTCCCCATAGAACGCGGGGTAGTCGCTCTAAAGGGGAAGCTTGATGGCAGTGTGGAGGACTAAGGATAGAAAGAAAAAAAGGTAAGGAATAAGAGAAGGTAGGTGAATCGGACTAGGAGCGAATGCTTTCATGGTATGTTTTTGGGTTTCGGTAGCGAAGATGAAGAGGATCTTTCTTTGATCTAATAGATGTATAAAGCAGCTCTTGCTATAGTCGACTTTCCCTCTTGGGTGAAGCTCTTGTGAAAAAGGTTTCGGTGCTTCGGTTCGGTTGACCTTTCTTTGGCGATATCCTATTCTAAAGAAGAAGATCCCGTCTGGCTTTCTGCTTTCAAAGCTTTCACTAGGGTGAGGAGTCGGCATAAAGAGGTCTTTCCCGTGCTCGATGGGAAAAATAGCGTAATGAAGAGCCTACTTTCGTACTCAAGGGTTGAGACTTTCCTTCTGATATAGAATCCGAGACTCTTGAATCTGCTGGTCTTGCTGCTGCTCTCTTCTCCGCGAATAGGCCCTTCCCTCTGCTCTTGCAGCTTGCTTTCCCTCTGGACCTTCCTACCTAGCCAATTGAGATTCTTTTAGGTTTCAGAATTCCTGTACTGGGAGTGGGATAAGGCCTGGAAGTTTCTTTTTCTCTCTAGTTCCTCCTGTCTTTATAGGGCTTCTTCAAGGTTGGTCGTAGATCAGCACAAGATCTCCACCAGTTCGGCCTCGGCACAACCTGCCAAAGATTCGTTACCTGCCTCTGGTCCCCCACCGGGATCAGTAACCAGGTTTACGTAGTCTTCCCTTATCGAATGAAAAACCCTACTACATAGGATGAAGTGATGATTGAACTCGCTATGTCTGTTCGACCCCCCCTCTTAAGCCTCTTCTTCGTAATCAAGCCGAAGCAAGGGATTAGCTAGAAAGATTGTCTTTAGTGCCAGTAGTCTAAAAGCGGAAAGCAAGGCAAGGCATTAAGGCATAAAAGCCGGACAGCTGCCAAGCTGGACGAAGAGCTGCAAGCCAAGAGCTCTACTACTAACGTAAAGAAGGAGCCCCCCCCTTAATCCCCCTCGGGGGGAGGACAGCTCAGTTAGAGCAGGCCTTTACTAGATAGGGCAAGTCATAGATCTAGCTGCTGATAGATGCAGCGGTTATGGAGTTGGAGTTGAGTTAGGAGTTCTAGGTCCCGCATCTAAGTAGCTAAGGGCAGGTCCATCAGGTCAGGGCTATGTGTAAAGGGAAGCTAGCCTAGTAGTTAGAGTGACGCGCTAGGTTTGCTCTTCCTAGTGGTTGCTAGTGCTCGGCAGCTAGGGCTGCTGTTGTTAATTCAGGGAAGGAATCAACTGGCATTAAGAAAGTACGAATAAGCTTCAAAAAAGTCAGAATCTACTGCTTTAACTCTGTAAAGCAGCGGATTCTGTTCCGAGATCGGTAAAGTCTTTCAATTATCTCCTTGTGTAAAGTGGGATTCCGCACCCAAAGCCCAGCGGGTCAGTTCGTCCTTTTCCTCTTTGGTCAGTGTCCTGGAAAGTTATAAGTTTTCTCCTCGCCCAGGCGCCTTCTCCTTCCTGATGGAATGTATTTCTAGTCCGAAGTGCCAGCGCTCTTTCCCACGGTCTCTCCGGCTTTTCCTCGCCCTTTGACTGTTTCCGACTCTATTCTGTCTCTTTTTTCTTTAGTTCGGGATCCTGGAATATCCCAATGCCGGTGTGCCTTCCGGGTTACGACTTTCTTGAAGGAGGTGATTCCCAAGAAGGACGGCAAGGTTCGCTACTTTTTCTACTGGGTTTGTTCTTTCTTTTTCTCCTGATGCTATGGAACACCTTTCCTTCCGGCCACTAGAAGAAAGACTTGCTCGGAGCCTCCCATGTCTACCCATTCTGGAGGAGCAGTTGATTTAGCAACATGGATCTGGCTATGCGTCTGGAGGAGAGTTCCCATGGTGCGGATATGAGTTCTTTAGAATTTCTCGTCTACCACCTTTCTTTTTCAAGGTTGAGCTTCTTCAAGAAGTGGTCAAGAAAGAAACTGGAGTGAAAGGGGTAGAGTAAGCAGTTCCCTGACTATTTCATCGTCGTTGGTCCTTGAATGAAGGTAGCTTGCTGGAAATAGGTGCTTGACTCCCTATCTCTTTTTAGGTTGGCCTGTATTCGGAGTTTCCTTTCCTTTTCTTTTCGACCTTTTGGTATGTTGATGTCTCAAGGTTCCCAGTTCCTTCCTTGACCAGTTTCTTCCTCGAGCGAGATCCCCGTTCACTCCGGTATTACGCTTTCTGATTCTCCCCCGCCAAAGATAGAGTCTCCATGGTCGCGCGTTCGAGCTCACTAAGTTGGATTGCCTACGGGTAGTGCTATTCCAATTGGTTCCAGGTAAGCAGCTGAAGCAACTGCTGGGGGTACCTATCCAACTGTCTCTGCCGCTGGTGGAACTGGATATCGATCCAACGGGTTCGGACGCGAGCGAAGGTTCATAATAAGAAATAAAGCTAAAACCAAGAAACATAATACGAAAACCAAAATAAGAATGAGGGTCCAAAGGAGAAGGTGATGTAAGTCCATTCTTTCTTGCATCATAGATAAGGTAAAGAAATTCGGGGGTTTCTCGGTCGCGTGCAATACCTCCGCCGCTTCATATCTCAATTAACCTCCACTTGCGAGCCTATACACAAGCTGAATGAGACAGTTAAGTCTATTTGGAAAATAAAACTCAGTGCGGTTACGGCGCAGCAATTACCGTTATCGCGCATTGTTTGCGCGATACCCGCAATGTGCAAGAACCGCTGTCACTAAAAAAGAAGCTAACTCAGTTCTTCAAATACAATGCGATCGGAGCTTGGACAAGACGATGAAAATGGGAAAGAAGGATTCAATCCAGCCCCTACGGCTACCTTGTTACGAACGATTCAGAGAAGGGATTCCAGAAAACCCTAAAACGAAAAAAACTGAACCTGGACACTTTTTTATTTGACTAAGCCCGGGCTTCCTACGTACCCCTTTAAGGGGGATCAAGTCGCTCGTAGTTCTTCTCGTTGCAATCTCTGGGGTGGGTCCTCCGGCCCGTACATATGGTTGTAGTTGGTTCGTTCCTTCTCTTCGAAAGTGATTTCTTCTCCTTGCGAATTTACCGGTCTATCAAAAATGTAGGGAAAGGTCCTTACCACTTTTCTGATGCAATTCCATACCGTCGCGAGAACTCTCCCCTCATCCAGCTTTGGTAGTCTTTTCCCATGCGGCAGAAGTCTATTCAGATGCATACTACTTACTATGCTGACGGGGAAACGCAGATTCACTCAAGACAAGTCGTTCGGGGGGGTGCGTCTGCACCCAAAGCGATGTTGCCCATGGGTAGTCGTCTCGAGGGACATTGGCAGATAAATTCTGCCGGTCCATCTGATGTAAGGAATTTAAACTCGAAGACCTCCAGCCGGCTCCTGCTAAGCTCGACGACCTGAGGGCCGACGTCCAAGACGAGCTGTTGGAAGTCAACCTGGGCACG